ACTGCACAAAGGGTTAAGCAAACTTCACAACGTTACAAAGAACTTCAGGACATTATAGCTATCCTTGGGTTGGACGAATTATCCGAAGAAGATCGTTTAACTGTAGCAAGAGCTCGCAAGATTGAGCGTTTTTTATCACAACCCTTCTTTGTGGCAGAAGTCTTTACTGGTTCTCCTGGGAAATATGTTGATTTAGCAGAAACAATTCGGGGGTTTCAATTCATCCTTTCCGGAGAATTAGATGGTCTTCCCGAGCAGGCCTTTTATTTGGTGGGTAACATCGATGAAGCTACCGCGAAAGCTATGAACTTAGAAGAGGAGAGCAAATTGAAGAAATGACCTTAAATCTTTGTGTAATGACTCCTAATCGAATGATTTGGGATTCCGAAGTGAAAGAAATTCTTTTATCTACTAATAGTGGACAAATTGGGGTATTACCAAATCATGCCCCCATTGCCACGGCTGTAGATATAGGTCTTTTGAGAATACGGCTAAAGGACCGATGGTTAACGGTGGCTCTTATGGGCGGTTTTGCTAGAATAAGTAATAATCAGATCACCATTTTAGGAAATGGTGCGGAAATTAGTACTGACATTGATCCACAAGAAGCTCAACAAACTCTTGAAATAGCTGAAGCTAACTTGAGTAGAGCTGAGGGTAAGAGACAAGCAATTGAGGCAAATCTAGCTCTCAGACGAGCTAGGACACGAGTAGAAGCTGTCAAAGTGATTTAGTCAATACATTCAGTTCTTTATTATATTATATTTTATAATATTATATAAGTTCTTTATTATATACTACACACTACATCTTGATTCTACAAATTTAACACAATGAAGTATAATTTGATTAATCTGATGTGATGATTGATGATAGAACGAAAAAAAGAGGATGGGTAGAAAAACTTATTAGATACCATGGAATCCGGTATCTAATAAGTTCTACCTACTATTGGATTTGAACCAATGACTCCCGCCGTATGAAAGCAATACTCTAACCACTGGGTTAAGTAGGTCATTTATAATCAAAAAAAAGGGTCTCCATCACTTCGATGGATTATAGGTCAAATATGTTTTCTAAGCAATATCAATCTTTTACCAGTAAAAACAAACGGATCAGAAAGTTATCATGTGGGACTATGGGATACCCTTCTTGACAAGAAATTGTCTCTATGTTAAAATGGTTATGACAAGGGCTATAGCTCAGTTAGGTAGAGCACCTCGTTTACACGTGCGCCAATGTTTTTCAAGGGAGCCCATTATGCAATGACCATAATTGATCTTTTTGAGAAGTCGATGTCTTACTCCGTATATTCGAGAGAACAAGAGAAAAATAGCCTGACAATTTTGGTTTGATCCGGTTCAGGTGCAAATTCCGGTGCCAAAGAAAAGAGAACCTGCCATTATAAGGTAAATGCTCAGTCTATTCAATGCCAGGCATAATGAGTATAGGGATCTCAAAATAACCTCTTTTCGTCCTATGAGCTTTGAGGTGTATGAAGTCTCATATTTTATATTTTACTCTTGCGATAGAGACTGCATTTCACTTAGGTTGATCTAGGCCGAAGGCAGACCTAAATAAAGGTCACACTTCTTTGAAACACTTTGGTATTGCTCCTAGATAAGGATACAAATAATGAATCAGAGCACATGGAGCCATCTCATTATCTTCTTATCTTTCTCTAAAGAAAAAATATGGTGGACTAACTGATAACTGATCTTTACATCAGTTGATGAAAGAGCCCAATGCAACAAAATGCATGTTGGGTCTTTGAAACAGTTCGAATCATTTTGATAATAATAAGTTTTCTCTGTTTTACCGAGAAGGTCTACGGTTCGAGTCCGTATAGCCCTAATACATTCCATTTTTGTTTTTTATAGAAATTTGAGTATTAGTAGGAACAATAAAATAAACACAATAATTCATTCCAACGGACTCAATTGGTATTTGATCCGAGATTTGACAAATACCATCTCTCTTCATCCACTTTCATGAAGAAATTACATATGATATTTTTCTTCTTTTTCTTTTTTTTGAATTGAATTTGAAATTTCTTTATTAAGTTCTTCATTCTATTATCTCTTGAATTTCTTCTTTACTATAAGTTTACTATAAGATAGGGGATTCTTTACTTTCACTTTCTATTTAGAAGATCAATATGAAATAGAATAATCTACGAAAATATACATAAGATAATAAGTAGAAACTAAGTATAATGAACTAAGTATAATAATAAGTAGAATAGAAAAGAAAAAGAACTAAGTATAAGCGCATGTTATATCTACATATCACATATAGAAATAGAAATGAAAGGAGAAAAAAAAAAAAAGAAAGAAGAGACGAAATGAAGAAATCCAAAATGAGAAGAATCGGAGTTTATTTGTACTGTGTCTTAAATACATCCTTTCTATTCCTATCCTTACACTCTTTGATTAAATCCTTTTAGCTCATTTTTTTTTAGCTATTAGATTTCAGATATAGACGAAAATTTAACATACTTTTGGAATAAGAAAAGTATGAACAGAGAGGAAAAAAATAAAAATGAAAAAGAAAGTAAAGAATATCTATCCCAATCCGTCTCAATGAATTAATCTCATTTGTATGAGGTATGAATACCTATCCGATAGATTATTCACGTGTCAGGAACCAGATTTGAACTGGTGACACGAGGATTTTCAGTCCTCTGCTCTACCAACTGAGCTATCCCGACCATTTCCCGTGTATCATCCTAGCAAAGTACTTCTATCTATGTCAATGAAAAGAACTAAAAATCTTAACAAATTGGCCCCAGCCCCTGAATTTCTTAGATCTTCAAAACGAAGACTCTCTTTGTAAATTTGTAAATGTAAGGAAAAAGATATGGACTAGAAATTATTCAATAACGGAGATTCCTTGAACATATCTTCATATCGTATTATACAAAACAAATGAGATTGTATTGGAATAATATACGAGGAGATTTCTATTTGAATCCATTTGTGAAAGAACAGAGTGAATGAAATGAGAAAGATATTTCATTTTGAGCCACTGATGAAAAAAGAAAGAGGATGAGGATAAATAAAGAGCGAGAAAGTAAAATGGGCTTTTTATTGGGGATAGAGGGACTTGAACCCTCACGATTTAAAAATTCGACGGATTTTCCTCTTACTATAAATTTCATTGTTATCGGTATTGACATGTAAAATGGGACTCTCTCTTTATTCTCGTCCGATTAATCTTCAAAAGATCTATCAAACTCTGGAATGAATCATTTGATCACTGAATATTTGAATTCGATTCTTTTTTCAACTTCAATTGGAATTGATTCACAATAACTCTTCAATTTTTCATATATCTTTTGATCTTTCTCATTCTAATTAATAGAGAATAGAAATAGAGGGTTCCTATAGATCATTATCTTATACTATTACTCATAATTACTAATATCATATTCTATTACTCATATTATATATTATATACTAAATAGTCATATTAATAGTAATAGAAATAAGAAAGAAATAAAGAATATAGAAATCTTCTTTCTGTCATTTCAATAGAAGGATTTTAGCTATTAACGTAACGTAGTCAATTTTATTCGTTAGAACAGCTTCCATTGAGTCTCTGCACCTATCCCTTTTTATTCTCATTTTCCATAGTTTTTTCTCTCAAAACAAAGATTTGGCTCAGGATTGCCCATTTTTAGTTCCAGGGTTTCTCTGAATTTGGAAGTTACCACTTAGCAGGTTTCCATACCAAGGCTCAATCCAATCAAGTCCGTAGCGTCTACCAATTTCGCCATATCCCCTTTACTTTGAGACAAGGATCTAGTTGTAATTCCATCCACCTATTTCATTTATCTTGGCATTATTGAATTCAATAGGTAATGGATTCCTATATAGAAAAAGTGTATGCTGCTATTTTATTTTTTTGCCTACCTTTTATTCTCTATTCTATTATTTCATCTACATTGGATGAACCCTATTTGTTTCAATACGAAATGATTCTATCATTGATCTGTCCGCAATTCAATATGGATAGATATATCCCACATATATATATATGCCTTTCCTACTCATTCATTTTTACAGTGCAGTTTTGTATAGTGTAACGGTCGATATTCATTCTTCTTTTTTCATTTCGAATTCGAATTTCATTGATATTTTCTTTATATTTTTTAGATATTTAGATTATCTATTTATATAATTTATTTAGATATTTATAGAATTTCTATATTCTATATATATATATATATATGGAATTTATATGGAATTGAATTTCTATTTAGCTATTTAGATATCTAATTTATCTAGATCTAAAAAGTTTTCTTTTCTATTTTCTAAATAAAATCGAAAATAGAAAAATATATATAACTAATAACTAAGAAATAGAAGAAATTGAAATAATAAATAAATGAAAGAAAAAAAGAAGAAGAATCAATAGGTAATAGCTAAGATCCTTTCCTGTATTCTTATACACTATTGCTCTTATATCCGCCCGCTTAGCTCAGAGGTTAGAGTATCGCATTTGTAATGCGATGGTCATCGGTTCGATTCCGATAGCCGGCTCTTTTTTTTTTTATCGATTTTTTTTTATTTCCATGATTGAAAATTTCTACTCTCGCTTTCTCTAAATGTTGGGTCACCGATCTATTATGTCATGGTAACTTGCAGCTATAGCTATGAATAAAAAAGTTGACTAGAACAATTAGATCTATACAGAAAAATTGGAAAACGTAACCTTCGCTTGAATTTCTTATATATATACAAAAATTTCTTATATATACAAAATATATACAAAAAATCCGAATATTGATAAAATTGAATTGATAAAATTTCTTTTATTCTGTTTTGTAGGACTTTAGTAAATTGAGTTTTGCTTTGCTGATCCTTTAGTTCATTAGTTCAGTCTAAATTTATATTTTTTTGTCAAATGAAAGTGAACCAAAAAGGAGCCTTTCTATGTCTCGTTACCGAGGACCTCGTTTCAAAAAAATACGCCGGCTGGGGGCTTTACCGGGACTAACTAGTAAAAGACCCAGATCCAGAAGTGATCTTCAAACCCAATTGCGCTCTGGAAAAAGATCACAATATCGTATTCGTTTAGAAGAGAAACAGAAATTGCGTTTCCATTATGGTCTGACGGAGCGGCAATTACTTAAATATGTGCATATTGCTGGAAAAGCCAAAGGGTCAACAGGCCAGGTTTTACTACAACTACTTGAGATGCGTTTGGATAACATCCTTTTTCGATTAGGTATGGCTTCGACCATTCCTGGAGCCAGACAATTAGTTAACCATAGACACGTTTTAGTTAATGGTCGTATAGTGGATATACCGAGTTATCGTTGCAAACCTCGAGATATTATTACTACGAAAGATAAAGAAAGATCGAAAGCTCTGATTCAAAATTATCTTGTTTCATCCCCCCGCGGGGAATTGCCAAACCATTTGGCTATTGACTCCTTACAATATAAAGGATTTGTAAATCAAATAATAGATAGTAAATGGATCGGTCTAAAAATAAATGAGTTGTTGGTCGTAGAATATTATTCCCGTCAGACTTGATTCTAACGAGAATCAAAAAGCAAGGTTGATACCAATTTTGACTCCTTTCGCTGAAGTAAATAGAATACCTCGTACCCTGTCCCATTCACGTATCAAAAAAGGATCGGCAATAGGATTCTTTTGATTTTTTTCTTCTTTTCAATATCAATACGATATTTCTATTTGTATTTTACCTATCACATGTATTAATTAGGGATAGATAATGTCTATGAAATAAGTAAGTCTTACCATTCGAATAATGATTCTTTTTATTTGATACATTGTAGTCGGTAACGTTGATGAATGAAAAGAAACGGAGAGAGAGGGATTCGAACCCTCGGTAAACAAAAAAAGTCTACATAGCAGTTCCAATGCTACGCCTTGAACCACTCGGCCATCTCTCCTACAGAATGTTATTCTTGACCAAAACCCGAGTGAATATCGAGTACTTCATCTTAATTATAGTACATGTATGACCGCCCGATGGTTCCATAAGAAGAAATTTCTTTTCCAATTTCCTATTTATCAACAACAACTTCTCTCATCAGCTAACCCATGGAATTCATGAATCGTCCGATGAATCTTTCTATTTCAACTATTTCAATTGTATGGTGTGGTACATACACGTTATGCAACCAAAAAGGATGGTTACTTTATTTGAATTTAATTGAATGATTATTCCATTCTTTTATTTTTTGGATCATAACCAAATCAAAAATTCTCGAGTTATCAAAATCCATAGGAAACTAGGTTCTTCAACTTATATGAAATAGTAATATAGTATAATATAGTAATAGTCATTGGTATACTACGAAATTGGAATGAAATCTAATCTGATTCAACTATTTCATTTCATCTTTGTCCAAAAAGGAGACAACGCATTTTTTCCAATAAGTTTGTTTTTATGTTATTTTGTACTGTACAATTCCTTTTTTGTAGGATCATTTCCCCGAAGGGGAATGAGAATAATTATAGAATGAATTACTAATTATGCCTAGATCTCGAATAAATGGAAATTTTATTGATAAGACCTCTTCAATTGTAGCCAATATTTTATTACGAATAATTCCGACAACTTCAGGAGAAAAAAAGGCATTTACCTATTACAGAGATGGTGCGATTTGATTTTTTCTTGTTTTTCCCTCATTTTTCTTTTTTACGAGAAAAAGAACGTAGTTAGGAATAGAAAAAAAAACAAATTAGTGAAAGAAACCTACGCTTGGTGAAGGTGAAGTTTATAGATAGAGCAATTCCTTCTGTCGTGTATCCTCGATTGATGCAGCCTTAGATGCTTCAATTATCGATTTGAGTATTGAGCGAAAGGTTATTTTCTATAGGTTCTGTATTGGAGGTCAATACTACTTCATTTAGTACCAATAGGTGGCATCGGGGAAAAAGCACTACACCTAGGAATCAACAACACAAAAACTTTGTTATAAATAACCCTTTTCCTTATAAGTATCGGGACTAAAAAGAATGGTTAGGAAAACAAAGATCCATCTCATTCGTACTTTTGGTACCCGTATAACCATCAAAGACCGTTGAAGTGACTAATTCCTGGAAATCGTAAGCGTTGAGTACAAAGAAATCTTTGGAGTTACCATTTCTATATAGCACTAATATAATTGGTATTAAGAAAAAACCTCTTGTGGGAAGGCTGGCTAGAAATTTCTTGTAAAAATACCAGCTCCTGTCAGTTCATAAAGAGAATAGTGAAATTTTGATTACATGAATTATTCCTATGCACAGAAGGGAGGAGCCGTATGAGATGAAAATCTCACGTACGGTTCTGGAACGGAGATTCTTTTACTAGAATGAACGACCGTAACGGATGTCGGCTCAATCCGAAGGAAATTATGCAGAAGCTTTACAGAATTATTATGAAGCTACGCGACTAGAAATTGATCCCTATGATCGAAGTTATATACTCTATAACATAGGTCTTATACACACAAGCAACGGAGAGCATACAAAAGCT